TGCAGGGTCGGGGGAAAGAATGGGAAAAACAATTTCACTATATTTCTGGCCGGGAACAGGACCTATTACAAGAATATTTCTTTTATTGGGACGGTAACTCTGAAAGGATAGATTTACCGTCCTTTCTTTCACCTCGGGAGAAATACGATCGGGGGGGGCTAATTCAAATCCTTCGGGTAAAATAAGAACAGCTCCCACATTCAAAGCCCCCTTTTTCCCATTAGCAAGAACTTGTTTCAGTTGCATATCATAAGGGATTCGAACAACTGCTTCAAATACAGTATCAGGAAGTACAGTTTGCGGAACTTCAATATCCACGGGCTTATTAGCTAAATGGCAATTTGCACATACAATTCGTCCAGTTGCTTCACGCGGATTTTCATAACCCTGCTGCGCAAAAATGGGATATGCATTTGAAATAGATACCCGAGTTATTACATATATCATGATTGATACAGAAATGGATCGAGTCATCTGTTCCTTTACCCAAGAAAAAATATTTCTATTTTGCATGGTTCAATCATTGATCCCAGAATTTCTACAATAAATTAGAAAGGTAACTAATTAGTGTAGTTCCCTATCCACGAGTCTGCCATTGTACTGGAATAATTGTACTAGAATATGGGACGAATACCTTGAACAGGTATAAGTATAAATAAAGAATAAGTAAGATTGAAAATACTTTCTTTATTCTTTAAACACGAAGAAACATTCTTATTTGATTGATATCAAGAGACCAAATGAGTTCTTTATTCGTTGATTGAATGATAAATGACTACAAGCGAAGGAGATACACGATTTAAATAATGGAAGATCCAATATTTCACAATTGTATCTAGAATAACTGGAAAAGTGGAAACAAGACCGGATATAATTTTATCGTTATGAGCCAATCCAAAATCGTTGTAGACTGAACCAATCATAAGTTCCCAACCATGGGTTGAATGAAATCCGATCCATAAATCAGTAACTAAAAGAATTGAAAAAGCTTTTATTGTGTCACTCAAGTTATACAGGAATTCCTGAACCCAAGAATTAAGAATAACAAGTTCTTCATTACCCAGAATACAATAACCACTTAGAATAGCGAAACAGATTATATTTGTCGATAAATTAAAAATGATATGGAGATTATACTCATCGTGTGTTTTGACTAATTGTACTGTTTCCTTGTGTATTCCTATACGAAGCTTTTGTATCTGTGTTTCAGGGTATTCCTTTATCATTTCGTCCAAGAGGAATAGTTCTTCTAATTCTATAAATTTTTCTAGAATCCTTTTCTCTTGAATATCATTCAAGAAAGTTTCGGATTGCCGGGTATTCCACCAATTTATAACCCAAGGTTCCAGACTTTTATTAAATGAAAGAGAGACCCACCAGGGCAAAAATACTATGGATACAAGATATGGGAGGGAAGTCAATGATTTTTTTTTTTTTTCATTTTTTATCCATAAATTGTTAATGAATCCGCTGCATTCGTGGATTTTATCAGATATTTATCTGAACACAGATTCTATAACTAAGGTATCGTATCGAACCAATGAATTTATTCCCATTTTTGTGTCAAAATTTAGTCCTTGTATTTAGAAAATATTGAGATATCTCCATTGGGTAAATTCCAACTAATTTCATCTCCATTTGTTATTTGATCCTATCAATGAATACTCGAAAATCCACTAGAAGTAACGAATATGATTTGGATTTCGAAACAAAAAATGCCTTCTCGGATAATTATTTCGAAATGTTTCACCACCTAACCACAGTCCAGGAATAATGTAACCTATAAATTCGAAATATTGGGTCTAAAAAGATGAATTCTGTATTACAAAATAAATGTTCGAATATGTTTGATGAATGCATACTTAATTAGACTTTTTATTTTTATTAGTATAAATTATATAAAATTTTATTTAGTATAAATTCTAAATTAGGGGCTCCCTGCGCATAAAAAAGGGGTTTTGGTATAGAAAAAATGGATTTTTATTAGAATTTAGTTGTTCCATATAAAATCTCCCACTTTTGTTTTATTCCATGTGGGTTTACCCGCTAACAGAAGGGAGAAATCAAATCTAATATGTTTTAATCAAATAAGTTTTTTGAATAAACTTCAATTGTATTAAAAAGGGAATTAGCAAGTCCCCTCCCTCATACTGAGAAAACATTAAATTCTTCATTTCAAAATACTTCGATTGGTACACGCAAGAAATAGGCTAATTCGGCAATTTTTTGTTCAATTTCTCGTGGAGTAAGATTCTCATCAGTGCCAGTCAAGGGAACCGCCCCTTGGCCTCTTATTTCCATATAAAGGACACGACGAGGATAAAGACCCTCTTTAACCTCCATTCTGATGGATTGAATATCTCTCATAAGGAAACGAAGGAAAATGCGACGATTTATTCCAGGAAATCCCCAACGAAAAATACAAACAATTCCTTCTTTTCTATCAAATCGGTCATAACCACTACCTACATTCCACGCAATTGTACACCACAAATAGGAGCTAATAAATAGACCTGCGATCCCATAAAAAGACATTATGATTCCTTGCGGAAAAAAAAATATTTGCTGAGATGGAAATACGGATATAAGATTCCTACCGAGATAACTGGAAGTTCCAACCACTAAGAACCCTAATGAACCTAAAAAAAGGCTACAGGCCAAAAAAAAATTACTTGTTTTTCGAGACCCCGTTATAAGTTCTATCCAGATATGCTCTGATCGCCAGTTCATACTATACTTACTATATTAAGGTTGTATTCGATTGGAATTGAGAGAATAACCCAAATGAATTTGACTTTACTTTTCTTGACCCCCAAGTAACTCTCATCAACTAGCACTATTTTGACGGGAACTATTAGGAGTAATTAGTTAGATAAATTGACTTTATATTTAAAACTATTCGCCGATCCATTTTTAACCAGCTATACCCATATATAATCTGCATTTATGTAGATATCGTGTATCCGTATGCATATGAGTCTCTCATTTGTGTTCGGAAAGAGCCACATATCGTACCATATTAGACTAAATAAATATGTGTATTATGATCCAGTGTTGAAATAAATTGATGAGATTTGCTCTCATCGAATCTAGACAATCTTATTTTCTTGGACATGAAGAAATAAAGAAGCCATTGCAATTGCCGGAAATACTAGGCCCACTAAAGGTACAAAAATAGAGGGTAGATCTGTCATAGAATGGGTGCCCCAATTTAATATTTGTATTTTAAAGATATCTTATGATAAGTATATCTAATATAAATAATATTAAGTAGTTAATAAGTGCAAGGAATATAGACCTGAATTAAGTGTACCTAATTCATCGTTCTACATAAATATGTATGATAATTCACTTTAATATAAAAAACTTTCCTATTCTTCTTCTTCCATCCTTTTTGATTCTTTCTATTTTTTTTTTTTTTACTAAGGGTATTTAAGAGTTTATTATGAGTTCGCGACTTTCACTAATCGAATCCAACAAAGCAAACGGTAACTCGATTCTATAATAAAAAATCAAAGTGAGGGTTCTTTCACTCCTTTCTATAATATATCATATTTGAATCTTATATCTTATAATTAATATTAAGATTCAAATATGATATATTATTAATAAGATAATAAGATATATTTATATTATTGTCTCTATTAAAATGAAATTGATACGTTAAGAAGGCCAAATAAAATTCTTTTTTTATTAATGTCTTCCCTTCCCCCAATTCCTCGGAAGGAGAAACTTAACTCTTTTATCTTTGTTTATCCTAATTGATTTATAAAGGATTCATGATTAGTAATCAGGAATTAGGGATAAGATAAAAAATAGAATAATCGATCTGGAGGAAAAAATAATAATTATCTAAAACTTCCGGCTCTTACTACAAGTGGAACTTATGTCACCAAAGAAAACACCACTCTTCTTAAACTTAAGTTTTTTTTTACGATGAACTAAATACTCGTTCGCTACAAATAATTCGATTGAATCGAGTGCTATACTTTAATATATTGAATTGTGATTCAGAGGAAAGAAACCGTGGAGCTGAAATAACTCACTCAGAACACCCCTTAAAGGATTACGTGGTACGATTGGGTCGAATAAGCCCTTATGGAATGAATACTCAGCCGCTTGTGAACCATCGGGTACTGTTTTATTCAATGTTTGTTCAATTATTCTCTTACCCGCAAATGCAATGTGGGCATTTGGTTCAGCAATAATGACATCTCCCAACATACCAAAACTGGCTGTTACTCCACCAGTTGTAGGAGATGTCAGGATTGATATATAGAATAACTTTTTATTTGATTGATAATCATATAAAGCAGAAGATATTTTAGCCATTTGCATCAAGCTCAAACTTCCTTCTTGCATGCGTGCTCCCCCAGAAGCACACACAATAATGACAGGTAAAGATCGATTAGTAGCATACTCGATCAAACGGGTGATTTTCTCGCCGACTACGGATCCCATACTACCTCCCATAAACTGAAAATCCATAACCCCAACTGCTATTGGAATACCATTTAGTTGACCTATGCCTGTTTGAACAGCTTCAGTTAAACCCGTTTTTCTTTGATAAAAATCAATACGATCTTTATAAGGTTCTTCCTCTGAATGAAATTCAATAGGGTCCATAGAGACCATCTCTTCATCCATAGGATTCCAAGTGCCCGAATCAATCAAAAGTTCGATTCTATCTGAACTACTCATTTTCAAATGATATCCACACTGTTCACAAATATTCATTTTTGACTTAAAAAATTTTTTATAATTTAATCCATAACAATTTTCGCATTGAACCCATAAATGTTTGTATCTTTGATTTATATCGAAATCATTAGACTCCTCTCTTATATTGAGATCGCTGCCATTATTACTAGTTTTTATACTCGAATTCCCACTTTCACTACTTTCAGTATAAATGAAACTATAATTATAACTATTACTGTAATAATCGGTATCACCTGAAATAGAACTATTAATACTAACTTCAAAATGAAGATAATTAT